GATGCTACGACGTAAGGTGAAGTTCTAATAGGATAAGTCGAGCGGAAGAAGGGACTAGCTGTTGGGCCCACTGCTTTTTTTGATGCTTTAACTACTCAAAGGGACACGGTTGATCACTCATAGAGCACAGAATCAGAAGAGAGTCCTTTAAGTAAAAGTAGAATCCAATTGGTCTAGTTAGCGCTCTAACCTCACTCACAAGCAGGAAAGCTCCAAACTCCCGGTCGAGCAGCATGAGAAGATAGAAGCAAATCCTTTCCCTCTCTCTAAGGTCAAGCCTTGCGCCTTTCATCTTACGCGGGTTACTTGCCTTGGTCAAGTCATCTCTTCTATGAAAGCCATTCTCCCATACCAGCTAAGTTAGTCACTTCTTGCTCGTCTTCTCCCTAAGGGGCCCTGGAGACTCGCTCATTCTACTAAGGATGGCGGCCGGCAAGAACCCTCTCAGACCTCTTCCTTTTGCTAGGCCCCTCTTAAATCCCTTTTTTTTATTCTTTCCTTCTTCTATTAAATGCGCATAGAACAAGCAAGATTTAACACAAAGAGAGTCACCGAGATCGGCGACCCCTATTATAGTCGAGCTCCTTATTACTTGAGGCAGGACTTTTTTTTTTACTAGCATCCTCTCAGGTCTCGATCGCAGACTTCTTTTAGGCCTTAGATTACAAAACCATAATAGCATGCCGCAACTCCGTCATCCTAATGAAGGAGCTACTTCCACTAAATGTGCAAATTATGTTCTTTCTTAAAGACTTTTGATCCGCCCTACCTTGAACTATCTTTATCCTCTCCACCTTTCCGAACTACCGGGCACTAAAACTTACTTAAATACACTAACTTTCACTAAGGCACCAGCCCACCTTACGATCCTGAACCTCAAAGCCCTATATTTAACTCCTTGGCTACCTTTCACTAAAAAGCTATCAATCAAATATATATATAAGAAGAATTGATTGGGCACATCTACATAGAGTGACCTCAATAAGAGCCAGCCGCAGCAGCTCCATCTTTATTCACACTAGAATGCGCCTCACAGCCTTCCTTCCCGGGTGGCTATCCTTGAATTCCTCTCCCTCATTCTATCGAATTCCCCTAAGTACCTTATCAACAGAGTCAAAACCTGCATCACAACCTCGTGACTTTAGCAACTTCGGGACCTTGAAGCCTGCTCTTGACTTAGCAGTCTTCTCATCACTATCGGCCAATCGCAGCGGGAGACCAAACTCAACTTACTCCTAAGGCTCTCTTCACAGCGAAAAAGAAAATAGAAAGGGCCTTCGAAAGCATACAACCACGATCCTCTGCCTATCTATCGCTCTGGGTCGACTTAGGAAACAAAGAGAGAAGCCCTCGGAAAGCAGGACTTAGGCGATGGCATCACAGTAGCACCAGTGACCTCAACAAAGTATATGGGCCTCTCCAACATTCTCAGTGACAAGAGTCTAAGGCCTAAGGAATACGCCTAAGCCTTTCCCTTTCTCGGGATTAGGTGGTATGGGTAGGATTTTTTTACTTGGCCAACTGGTCAAATGGCTGGCATCTTCACCACGAGGGAGAATTTTTCGTATCAATGAGGGAGCACCTTAGAAAAGAGCAGATGTCCTTTTCGATAACTAGTGGAATGGTTTCAAACTATAGATCTCCTATTTCGATCTTCTACATTTACCGAGGCAATCTCGACGAAAAAAGAATAAGACTCAAGATCACAAACTATATCTCGTCACTTTACATGTTTCGTTTCACTTTCAATGTGGATAAAGTTTCTGAACCAGAGCAGTCAATTGAAAGAAGAAAGCAACCAACAAAGCAAAGCCAGACAGCAATCAAGAGAGTGGGGCTGTCTCATCCGTAAGGAACGACTGCAGCTTTCCCCTCAGCTTTGACTATCTATGGCTACGAGCAGTTGGGATCACATTCGAGAAGGGTTGAATAGATGAGTGTCACGGCGGTCTTGTCATACCGACAGCAACTTCCTTTTGTAGGCAATTCAATGCCTATCGTACCTTCTTCAAATTCTACTAATTCACCTGCCATTACTTCTATAAAGCATTCGGTTGTAGCGTTAACGAAATCAACAATGCGTCACTAGTAGTAAGTAGCGTAAACCCCTCTCCTTTCAGTCCCTCCTTTCAGATAGTCATTTAGTTGACTCATTTCCACTTGATTTGATGCTGCGGGTTCACGAACTTCCGTACATGTCGAAATAGATCATTTCTTGTTAGCAAGGTTGCGAAGCAAAGGCAGAAAGTTTTAGGGAGGAGAAATTTTACTTGAGAATATTATCATTAAATGCCCAATGACAATGATTCAATAAATCCCTATGTCAATCATAGATGAATAAGATAGTGATATAAACAGACTTGAAGTGACTATTAATGACTATACTTTCAGTGAATGGTCCACGGACATGAACGGTATTTCAACACGGTACAATCACGGTAACTCAATCGGAGTAGGGGACGAATGCAAAATAAGAGCATTTAACCCACTTTAAGAACTTAAGAAAGGGATAAACTTGACTTGTACCTGGAACAGAGAATAAGGGTATCCAATTGAAATCCAGGCACTGTTTTCGATTTGCGGTTAGATGTGCTCGGCAGATGCTAAAGCCAGAGCGTGATGGCAAGAGTTGATCGAGCGAATAATAACAGTTCTCAGCTATCACATTCAGAAAGACTACTGGCTAAGAAGCTATTGGCTATATGCTTAACACATGCAAGTCGGACTATGTTTTGGTTCACCGCTCAATCTAATCATACGAAAACTAAGAGGTTCTAGCTCAGAACAGAACCGGGTTCACTTCTCTAATTACGTATGTAAAAGAATAAGAGCCTTTGGCGGATAAGAGAAAGGCTGCTTTTAGGAGCGCTCTTTTGATCTCGAAATTTCATAAGAGAAGAAAGATCGTAGCGAAAGGAGAAAGACTTTTGATTCGAGGCCGAGTTGAGTCAAAAAAAAAGCTTTCTCGGCGGTTCTCCTGCTTTCTTCTTAAGATATTCCGTAAGTAACTTAGTGAGTGCTTTCTAAGGCTTGGAAGAAGAAAATGAAATACGAACAACCGCGCTGGTCGTAATAGATCGACTTTCATGCCTCCAGCATGAAAGTTCCATTTCAGGGAAGGACGACGTATCATGATACTTTCAAATGTCATTTCAAGGTTGTTTATCGGTTGTCTGAAAAATTACGTTCAGTCAGCGATGTTTTCCTGTTTTTTCTTGACTTACAATAGTACTATTTTTTTACGGTTCTTATGTAGGATACCCGGGTTTACGAAGATTCCGACACGAGTTCAAATACTTTTCTTTTGTATTGCACGAGTGCTCTCTGTTCTTATTCTATATAAACTGTGCTTTTCCCTCGGCTATCTCTTTATGGATGAGCTTAGTCGGGCTGTTTCTCAATTCTACCCCTCAGGATCAGGAGGAATGTCTGGAGGGTCCAGTACACCCCCTTCAGGGGATTCCTCTATCGTCCCTATGGGTAACGAGGATCAGCCTGGTCCTTCCGCTTCCGAAAGAGAGAGGGCGTCCCGTATTGCGGAGTTAAAAAATGATCCCTGCTTGAAGGATAATATTGCATATCGGCACGCCCTGGAAAAACAGGAAGATATAATTTTTATGATGAAGGAAATTAGCACCGAAAAGGGGATCGAAATAGCGGATCCCGGGGATGTCCGCCGAGGGGTGGATGTGTTTTTGACCAATATTATGGACAAAGACCCATCCGCTCGGAGGAGGGCACTGAAAAATATTTTCGACAGTCTTTCCGCGTCGCGTGGGAATAGTCCATATTTTTCAAGCATAATGGAGTCCATCGCGTACTTTAAATGAAGCTTTTTTGTTATTCCCCTCTTTCTCTTCTTTGTTTTTACTTGGTTGGCAGGGTGGCGAGCGCATCCGATTCGAAAGTACTTTCCTCCCGTTCCGTTGCTGAAAGGATAGAGATAAGCTTTCATAATGAGATTGACTTCCACGAATACGCATGCTAGAAAGATGCTATTTGCTGCAATTCCATTTATTTGTGCATTAAGTTCGAAGAAGATCTCAATCTATAATGAAGAAATGATAGTAGCTCTTTGTTTTATAGGCTTTATCATATTGAGTCGTAAGAGTTTAGGGGATACTTTCAAAATGACTCTCGACGGTAGAATCCAGGCTATTCAGGAAGAATCGCAGCAATTCCCCAATCCTAACGAAGTAGTTCCTCTGGAATCCAATGAACAACAGCGATTCCTTAGGATCAGTTTACGAATTTGTGGCACCGTAGTAGAATCATTACCAATTGCACGCTGTGCGCCTAAGTGCGAAAAGACAGTGCAAGCTTTGTTATGCCGAAACCTAAATGTTAAGTCAGCAACACTTCCAAATGCCATTTCTTCCCGTCGCATCCGTCTTCAGGACGATCTAGTCGCAGGGTTTCATTTCTCAGTGAGTGAAAGATTTGTCCCTGGGTGTACGCTGAAAGCTTCTATAGTAGAACTCATTCGAGAGGGCTTGGTGGTCTTAAGAATGGTTCTGGTGGGGGGTGGTTCCCTTAAGAATAAAGAAGACGAATAGAATCTAATTCATGTTCATGCTAACAGAAGAGCGAATCCAATACCAAGACGCCTTCTTTCTCGTAAAGGCGCCTTGTCATAATATCATAGGAAAGTGATGTCTTTCACGGCACAACCAAGTCTGTTTAGAATGAGTCTCTTATGCTTTCTATCAAGACAGAATCTTGAGTCAGAAGTACGGAACTTCACAGTACGTTACGCGATACATAACTTTACACGATACTAGTCTTATATTAATATTAATCAAAAAGAAATGTAGTAATGTAGTATAGAAATGGAAAAATAAGAGCATATATAAATAACGTCACGTCAATAGAAGCCGCGTGCGCTTTTCAAACTTAGCTAATGTTTCTGTGTTCTTTCCCATGCTTTCGTTGGTCAACAACCAACCTCTCTATAGTACTCGTACGGGAAGGTTGCGAAGCAACTTTTCTGGAGGGAATTC